TAGAACTATGCTTTACTACTTCCATATAGTAGTTAGATCTTTTCGATTTTTTATATTTTAGGTCTTTTGGCTAGTCTTCATTTCCCTTTCTTCTATTTTTTCAATATGGATAGCAAGAGCATGAATAGGCCTACATGGGATGGAAGGAAGGAAAGATGGAAGGAGAGAAGGACTGAACGACAAAAGGAAATACCTCTTTGTTTGCCTTGGAATGAATTGGTTTTTTCAACTGCTGAATAGGTTTCGGAGCTTAACTTAAGTAAGTCTTCAGTACGCTTTTAGTATCCGGATCGATAGAGACTGATCCCTTTCTACATACATAGCCCCACCCCACCAGATACATACATACTTTTTCTCCTTTCTCCCATAAAGCTTCCTTTCCTGAATCTTAGCTCTTATCTTTCTTATTTATTCTGACTACTATCACTTTCTAAACCGGGCCTGGAGAATTTAACCTTAACGTATTTGGGTAGTACGCCTGGAACAAGAAGGTTCGTCGTACAATTTCGGCGATTACAAAAATAAAGGAGTATATCCCTCTCCCTTAGTGTCTTTCCACTTCCGTCGTTCAGGAACAAACACTTCGCCTAATTCTTTTGAATTCCGGCCCGCTTTTTCCCCACTAACTAATTACGTTACGACCACTGAACAAACTTGGTTGACGAACATAGTTTATGCGCCGCTAATGTAGCGGCTTGTCGAGCATTTGACAAACTCACACCATCCATTTCAAATGGGATTTGTCCTGTGGACACACGAGCAATCCAACCCGTAGGATTTCCTTTTCCTCTTCCCATTCTGACTTCTGTAGGTTTCCCGGTAATAGGGAGATCCGCGAGAACTCTTACCCATATCTTACCATTTCTTCGGAATTGTCCGCTCATAGTACGATGGAATTGCCCAATTATAGCTCGACGCGCTGCTTCAATGGCTCGATATGAAAGACGACCAGCTCTACAACTTTTAGTGCCATATCTTCCAAAACCAAGTCGTGTACCGTCCGGTTTGCAACCCCTACTACATCTGCCTTTACGATATTTACTATATTTCGTACGTTTCGGATATAGCACGTCCCCTTTCTTTTTGACTATATGAAATCCACACTTTGACACCTGAGATTCCGTAACGAGTAGATACTTTCGCAGGAGCATAATCTATTTTCTGGTTAAATACATTACTAGATGTTTTTCCATACTTTCCGCATTCAGTTCTAGCTATTTCTGCACCTTCTGATCGACCTGAACAACATATACGGATCCCCTCCACCCCTTTTTTCATTACTAATCGAATATCCTTCACTATTTGACTAAAAATGGAGCGAAATGATCTTGTTTTGTTCCTCGGTTGAAAAGAGATATCTTGAGCAATCGGAGAAGCACTTTGATAAACAGATTTGATCTTGACCGACTCAATTAAGGTATTAGTCTTTGTTCTATTAGACAACAAAGATCGCATTTTTTTCACTTCGTTCAAATAAAAGTTGTACCCGTACGGAATTCTTCTGTTTCTCAGTATGATCTCTATCATCATCTCTATTCCCTTTATCAATTCTCCTATCCCACCTAGGTCTATGAATTTCTCTATCAATTCCATTACCTTATCCTTAACCATGAGGTTCCTACATTTTTTCCTGAATTTTCGTAGGAGTTGTTCCCGGGCATACTCTAAAAAAAGGTTATTATACACCCCAACCCCGTCCCTTGGAAAGAAAAAGGTAGCACCGAAGAAAGGAAAGAGCGAGATGGTGGTTTTTGTTGTTCCCGCGAAGCGAGGATGATTCGACCAGCGAATGAAGTGGGTCAACTTTTTGTCTTCGGCCAAAAACTTTTTCTCGCTGGTCGAGCTTTCGACAAAAAAAGCGAAACGTATTCTCTTATCTAAGCTTCTTCCCTGTGCATTAGCTCCCCCCATGGTAGATGGTTCAACCACGCCCGGTTCCACGAAATGATTGAGAACTACGACGGGGTCGAAATGCATTTGGTTCTTTGTCTTCAATAAGTATTGCATGACCGAATAATTCAAGGAAGGGCGCACCGCAGGGAGGGTCCTTTTAAGTGGATGACTCGTCGGGCTGTCGGAGGGGGACTTCTTTGAGAAAAAGAACTTGAATAACTTCGTTTTTCTGAAGGAGTCGTCATTTAGGAGGGCTATGTCATTTACAAGCCCGGCGTATTTCGGATGCTTGAAGGCCCCGCTGACCCGAAGTGATTTAGAAAGATTCTTCTTTATCGATGGTGATCGGTCATGGTATCCATAGCGTTGCTTCTTTTTCGGCCAAATCCTGATTTCGTTTTGCTTCTCCCGGTCGTCGAGCCTGATCGACTCGACTCTTTTCCCTGCCCCCCGGCCTCTCACTTCGTTTCGTTCTTCTTCTGTACCGTCGCTTGAATGAAGACACCCGATCGGCCCGACTTTACCAAATGCCCACCACTGGCCCTTCCCCTTTCCGGGTCTGGATTTTTCGCGTCGTTTCTGTCGTCGTGGTCGACGGGGAAGAAAGAAATGAATGAATGTTCTTTTGGGAAAATGTAGAATAATACACCTACCGAGACGAAAGCCAAAGGTGAGTCTAGTAGGTGGACGTATCGAACCGAAATAAGATCTAAGATTGACATCTTGATACACTGATTTACCATAATAATAAATAGAGTCAATGCGGACTCCGCCGTGGGAAGAGCCGCTTCTTTCTTGCTTGATAGGGGGGCTTCCATTCACCAGCGCAGACTAAAAGTGCTCTCCGAACCGTGCTGGATAGTCACCCATCACACGGCTCTCAAACCCAACCTGTGGTGGATCCCGGGTGACAAAGTAAAAGCCTTTGATCCTTTGCCCCATACTTTGAGATGCTCCTCCCCGCCGATCAAGCAGCGACGCTGCTCTTAGCTTTAAGCCGCTATCGTTCGGTTCGGATAAGTCAAGTCCCTTCGGTCAGTTCGCTCAGGTGATCCTCCCTTATCTTCCCTAACGTTCAGAGTTGTTCTGGTTTGAGAAAGGAGCACCGGCCGAGCGCCCTGAATGAATAATAAATTGACAGCAGAGGTAATTGCAGATTCTTATTCGAACGAGTTTAAGCTAACAACATGTCGATTACACACCGGGGGTTGGTAAGAACTGAGGGACAATGCCCCTCTAACCTAAGTGGGCCTACCTGCGAAGCAACTGGTACTTGAGCGGGCGGGGGGGGCGGTTTGGTTTCGTGCAAGGCCCTCGCAGCAGGAAGAGGCAGTTGTCATTTGAAAGAAAACGCTCTTTGTTTGTATAAGGTTCCAAACCTTCGCACCCTGATGAAAAAGCCCTTTCTTTTCTATCTTATTAGTAAAGCCTAAACGTCCTTATTGAAGCCTAGCTAACGAGAAATCAAAGCGATAACGCACCTTTCCTAAGATTAGAATCGAAATAGAAGAGAAGGCCTTTCTTTCTCAAAGTAAACTTTCTCCCTTCTTGCTTTAGAAAGATTGCAGCTAGCGTGCTGGACTAATATAATAGAAAGTCAAGGCTCTTCTCCTGTTCTACGAATCTACAACTCTCTTTACTGAGCGAGACTCCATCTATATCCCTACTAGTGGTTATTCTTTCCAGGCCATTTGTTTGACAGCTTAAACTAGACCCCACTTTCGATTAGATAGGTTTCGGTCTTAATCAAGATAGGTCAAGGGCGCGTCGGAACGGTCGGTAGCTACTTAGTCTCATCCGAGAGTCTAATCTCCTTGTACTGCTTTTTTTCTTTGAAAAAGAAAAAAGGTCGATTTAGGCTCCTTCCCTTCCACCGCGTAGCTGCGGTAGCAGGTACTACGAGCCCTCTGTCCCACGCATTTAACCGGCTCGCGTGGTTCACCGGTTCCACCGAAAACTCTCATTTGTTGAAGCGGAGCATAGTGCGCTTTAGGCGCCGAGCGAGAAAGGTCTCTTCTTTCGTTTCGGTTTATTCACTGATCTGAAACTTAGCACTTGTTTTCTTATTGATTCCAGGGGCGGCGGCGTTCTTGAATGAAGTCTATCCGAACCGAATTAGCACTTCTCAGATCAGGCGAGGCCTCTCCAGCGGAGCTGGGCGCCGGGGCCCTGGCTGCACTAGCGATTGGCACATAGGGGAGTGGTTGCCCGGCTTTCTCGGCCTGGTATCCTGCACCTCGCGTTCATGATATCTACATTCAACTGTGCCCCGGAGACACGGTCGAAGCACGCCCGCCCAGTGTGCTTCTTTCACGACATGCTCTGGTCCCGGGTGTCTTCCAGTGGTCTTCTAGCGTTAGAAGAAGTCGTGTCCGTCCCGGACATCTGCAACGCCCTTCCCCGCCTTTTTTTTGAATCTGGGGTGAAGGAAAAGACTGACCCCTTCGGTGACTTTCGCGGTCGCCCTCACTGAACCGACTTGAATCTGAACTACGATTCAGATCAAGTCTTACCAAAATCGGATTTCCTTTTCGTGCCATATGCGCTTAGACTTTACCTTTTTCCCTTTTTTCTTCCCGGTCCAATATTAGTTCTCGAAGATCTTCGTTTCCGTGTAGAAGCAAACTCTCCAAATTTATGACCTCCTTCAGTGATCTTACAACGAACAGGAGTTTTTCCATTGTAAATTCGTACGGAGCAATCAACGAATTCCGGCAAAATAGAAGAAGATGTGACCCAATTTTCCTGTTCAAAAGAAGATCTCTCTTCTTCTTCATTCTCAACAGGAATGCAAAAACAAAACTTCCCTTCCATATAGATCGTCGTGGCATGAACTCATAATTTCTTCGCTTCGATTCCGCCCCTACTTCAATTAAAGCTAGCTCCTACTCCTCCTTCATCGTCGTTGGTCCTTTTTTTCTTTTCTCGTATGCCCGGAAAATTTAATTTCGGTACAACTCCGCTTGCTGCAAAACCCTTCTTTCTCGTCCAAACACGCCAGATCCGCACTTCCCTTGACTCCATAGGGCCTTTACTAAGAAGGGCTTTTTTTAGGATGAACATTCCCGTTCTATAGGGAGCACTGCCCCTATTAGAGAAGGGTGAGGGCCGACTTCCGTACTTCTTGCTAACACTGTGAATTACCTTAGACCTACGCAGCAGGAACGAGATGGAGCACCTACTCTACTGGTCGTCTGCTCTCTCGAGGTCGTCCTTATCTAGGTACAAAAAGGAAATGACGGGATATCTCCAAAATTCGATGTACTTCGTGCAGGACACATCTCATGTTTTCCGAATCTAAAAACCATCGCCCTTGCATCCCAACACTTCACTGCGGCTATGATCAGATCCCAATATTGGTTCACTTTTGACTTTATCCTCCACAAAATCTTCTGATCTCCTGTTCTCAATGATGTTAAGCAGCTCCTGATCGCAGCAATCATGCCTTCGAAGGTACGCTTTTTTCATTCGGGGTCTCCCTGGGGATAGACGATGGACCCGCCATTCTACATGATGCAGCATTTTGAAAGAAAATTCCATCAAATCAAAGGAGTTGACATTTCTGACATCTCTTGACACCCTTACTTTTAATAGGGGGCCCTGCCTCATGATTTTCTTGGCAAGCATTTGGCTGTTGACGTGTCCTCCTTCGTAAGTCGTTTTCAAAAATGAATGCGGCGAGCTACTTAGAAAAAAAAAATATTATAGTTGTTTATATCCTTTTGTATTTTTCTATACGGGATGCTATCGACTGGATCGTTTTGAATCTGTTTTAAATACAGATCCAAAGTGCTTTCTTTCAGCGGCGTCCCGTTTTTATAAAATATACATTCTCGTATATCAAAACGATTCGCTAAAATCCGTTCTCTAGTATACTCATCGTTGAGTAGTGTCATTTCCATTTTTTTCTCTATGAGTAGTTGTTTTTCGATTAAATCCATAAAGGGGATTCTATTGATTTCCGTACCAATGAAGTGACGGTTGAGTCGATCTTCAAGCTCCCCCTCTCGCTGTTGGTCGCCCATAAGCGGCTGCTTCACCTCAATATCCCCTGGCGGGGCGGTTCGGTTCGCTACAGGATGGTCCCGCAGGCCCTCTTGGGGAACCTCTTCTGCCACGTGAGGCTGGTGAGAAGGTCCGGGAAGCACCCAATGCGCCAGAGAGGGTGTTGCTTCCGTAGTGAGGAGCGCTCGAAAAGCACAGCCAATCACGAAGGCCAGAGTCGAAGAGCAGCCCATTTTTGTCAAAATGAAAGATAGGGCCTTCACCCCTACTAAGCCCGCCCCTTTCCAAATAATCCAAATAAAAAAAGGGATCTCTCCCAGTGTTAGACAAAGGAGATATAAAGACAGTAGTAGAGCCATTAGTACGATAAATGGAATGAACGCTCGACTGTACTTGAACCGAAATAACTGAATTATCACTGAAGGTTCGACTCGCACTAATGGTTTTTTTTTCGAAGAAAAAAAAAATAATGTTTACACTCAATTTTCATTACGAAGATGTATCACGTCAGGATCCGTTGCTCAAACCGAATCACGCCAACGTTATGGAAGTTCCTGGATCGTGTAAAATAAGAGTAGTACCAAAGGCAGCACCTTCTGATTTCATAATAAAAAATGGAAAATTGGCTATGGAGATTCCGTGCGGTCAGAAATTAATACAGACACAAAGGGCTTCGACAGGAAAGTCGTTTCGATCCAATCCATTCTTGGGGTCAAATAAAGACAAAAAAGGATATGTCAGTGACCTAGCACGGCAAAGCACTCTCCGAGGGCATGGAATGTCTCATTTTTTGGTAAGAATCTCCACAGTAATGTCTCTGTTAGATTTTCCGGTCGAAATACGGGAAAAGTCCATTCAATTCTTGATGGAAATGGAGTTTTGCGAATTCTCCCCGGAACTGGAAGATCATTTCGAGATCTTCGAACATATTCGAGGGTTCAATGTCACTATTGTAACTTCGGCCAACACACAAGATGAGACTTTACCACCGTGGAGCGGCTTTTTTCAAAAAGATGAGGGGGAAAGTCAGTAAGATGTCGGAGAAGCAAAATATACGAGATCACAAACGTAGATTGCTCGCGGCTAAGTATGAATTGAGACGAAAGCTTTATAAAGCCTTTTGTAAAGATACCGATCGATCTAGTGATATGCGGGACAAACATCGTTAGAAGTTGTCCAAGTTGCCAAGAAAGAGTTCCTTTGCACGAGTAAGAAACCGATGTATTTCCACGGGTCGCCCTCGTTCCGTATATCAGTTCTTTCGAATTTATCGTCTCGTTTTTCGTGGATTAGCATCTCGAGGTCCTTTGATGGGCATAAAGAAATCGTCTTGGTAGCATCAAACCAATAGAACAAGGGTTAGCTCTGCAGCTGGTCTACAAGCAAGGTAAGTAGGTCCATGCGACCGGCCCCGGATGTACCCTTTAGCCGCGAGGGGAACCGGGTAAACAAAGTCGCGATCAGAATGAATGGTAGTTCGCTGGGCCTGTCTTTTGCTCCCAGAGGTGCTGGTTCGAATCCAGTTCGTGACGCTACGAGGAGTCGACATCTCTTTTTTTTAAAGAAAACTAGCTGACTAGGCCTTCAGTCAATATAGCAAGTTAAGTGGCTCAGGCCCTAAAGCACATTTCGATGATGCAGGGTAGGATTCCGTCTTTGCCCAAGACTTGATGAAACGAATCGAATAGTCTGCTAGCGAGCTCTTCGCATTCTTTCGTCGAGATTAGGTTGGTGTTCAGTGCAATAAAGCATTTTCTTAATTTCCGTAGATACGAGAATTTCCAGCTCACCAAATTGGCAGGGCGCGATCCCCCGCCTCCATTTTCGAAGTTACCCTCTTTTGAATGGTTTATAGCATGACAGGGCATTCGATTAACCGACAACGGCTGTTTTCTGCTTTTGGATTTCTATTTTAGGCGGTTATAGCGCCGGCGCATAGCGCCACTACTAAAAAAAATATTCTAACTGCTCCTTCCAAAATAGGCTTCTTCATTAGAGATTGGAACGCTCTTTGTTTTGTCACCAGAAGAGAAAGTGGGAAGTCTACGGCTACTCTATAGAGAGGGACTACTTTAATGAAAAGCTAAGGCTGTGAACAATTGTTTCTTAATGGAATGGGTCAAATGAAGCTACCTTAAATGCGAAAATATGAAAAGTCTCCCCTGAAGGATTCGAATAAAAGGGAAGTTTGAAGGATTCTCGATTTCCTCTCCTATACAGTTTTTCAAGCCACGCTAAAGCTTGAATGGTTAATTTACTCGTTCCCTCCAACGATTCTTTCCGTACTTACCCGGAAGAAAACACCAAGCCGGTAAGGAACGGAATTGACAAAATTCATCAGTGAAAAAAAGAAAATCTTGTTTCGAGGGAAGGCAATGAATAATGAATAGGAAAGTAAGATTAAGAAGAAGAAATAAACTCTAATAAACTCTACAAGACTATACTACAATAGAAATAGGGAGCAAAAGCCGGATCTGTCAAAGCCTTGCCTCTTTCCTCCTGCCGAATCATCAGAGACATGAAATCACATTACTGTAATGAATGAAAAAGTTGGGTTTCTGAATGATAGGAGTGATAAGTAGAATAAGCCTCTGGATGATGATGTTATGGAACTTCAGACCCATCTGTTGCATGGCCTTTCTGATTCACTGAAACGGGTTTGGTCATTTGGTCTGCATCAATGGCATTGAAGGCGGTTCAAAGTACCTATGTGGCAGATAAATCATGGGTTTTTGGGATATAATTTGCACAATACTTCGAGCGAGGTAACCAAAAGCACCATAATTCTTGGGCCTATTTCATATTATGAATGTAACTCCCAGCTAAGGGGAAACTAAATCTTCTTTCTGCTGCAGGAAAATCACTGTCGAGGATGTGTCAAAGAAAAGGTCAATGGATTTTAGATTGCTTTATGGCGTTGCTTATGGACATTCTTTCTTTGGTAGGTGGGGCTACAGATCCCGCCGTGGAAGCTTTGGAGTGGCAGAGCACTATTATATCAGTGCAATTGAACTGCTTAGCTCGTTGGAACTTGAAGTGATCATTGAAGATTTTGGTAAAACTGACAAAGGCGGAGAAATCAAGCAGACAATTCGTCATTACAGAGACATGAGTGAAACCCAGCTAGTTACAATCAAAGATCTACTCAGGTTTATGCTAACTATAAAATCTCGTGCTCCTATGCTAATTAACAAAGCTACTTCAGCTCCTCCATCTTCCATCACGAGACCCCCCAGCGGACTCTCCACCCAGAGCAAGCCTTTGAGAAAAGAAAAGTCAACAGCTTATAGGAGGTTCTCTACTGTAGTTGCGCGTATGGATAGTAGATGACCTACAAGAAGACTGGAATTTACAGCAGAAGTCATTGTGGACGGAGAATCAAGCACATGGCGGCATGACACGACTTTGCGAGATGCAGCTCGGCTTCATATAGGTGATACAGGTCCGCTGGATCATGTTCTAAAAGCAATGAACAATGTGATTGTAGGAAATCACGTTGTGCGTCGCACAGTGACCCAGTCACTCGAATTTTTGAATATTCCATCCGTGAGGTTGGTAATGAGGCTAACGTTTCTGAGCCGCAAAAAGAAGCACCTCGAAAGCTTCTTACAGTATCATCTCTGGTGCCAGGTCTTGATGTTTACAATGATTTGGTTGATCTGTATAACAATGTTTTGTTGGATTACAGAGGATCACATCTGGTGGAATTGGCTACTCAGGCTATTCTGGAGAGTAAGCACTTTGCGAAGGAATAGCCGTTTGTTGACGCGGAGGATCAGTATCTGAGATTTCTTTTCCGATTAGTTCCAAGATTGTGTGGCACAGAAGCTGGAATCATAGCTTTCGCATCGGCAAAAAGTCACCTCTCTCACCAAACTCGTCCCTTGTTTTCTCGTATGGGAAACCCTTTCTTTAATGATAAAAGACTTTTTAAAAAGCCTTTCTCAGGCTCATCCCAGGGATGGATGTAATTCATGCGAGACCAAAGGGAGCCATACCAATACTGGCCTTAAAGCTCTTATTGTAGGCAAACTCTGAAAGTGGTAGGTAAGCATCCCAACTCCTTCGCTACTGGTCGACCGATTCTTATCCTTCTATCCACCTCCCGAGTTGACTTCATCTCGTCGGCAGCCGTCTCAATAGTAGCATTCCCCGTTTAAGAGGATTCCTCCCCTCCGGAAACCCTTAAATGGCCTCCTCCCCTTTAAAACTATTAGCTGATTCGATAAGCTTTGCGATTCCTACATAAAGGGATGGATTCAAGCAGCAGCCGACCGAGGGATTCCACTTGGAAAAGAAAATGTTCCATACTAATGGATTCGGGTTGTTTAACCCTACTTCCCAAGAGGTATTGTTCAAACGTACTTCTAAAATGGGGAAGCCAAAATTAACAAAACAAATGGAGTTTCGTTTCCACTTTTTTATGTTTATACTCTTTTTCCAACTCTCAATGATGAGAGAGCTGACTGGAAGAACCCTCCTTTCTTAGACTGTCACCTATTCGCATAAGGTTTTAGGTTTGTTCTGAAACCTCTAAAACAAACAAGGTCCTGAAGGCTCCTCCCCCTCGGTATATGCTTCTTATTGTCTTTTATAGGGGCATGGCGATTTCGTTCCTCCAGTGACCAATGTAGGTTTGGGTGTCAAAATAATCCCGATTCCTCAACCCCGACCTACACAAGTGGTTTTAGAACCCTGACGGAACGGAATCTAGAGGCAATGCAGCAAGAGCGAGACCCGGAAAAAGAGCAAAACCCAGCAGGAGAGGCATAGGTGGTAGCCATGATCGTGATAAAGATCAAGCCAGCTGTGTACCCAGGCAGGCAAAGGCTTCATTAGCAGCGGATCCATTTCTATAGGCATAGCAAAGGCGTACGTAGAAGACAGCACCACCCGTCAGGGGCAGAGACAGGAGCAGGAGCAGCACCTGACGGAACCTATAGAAAGGTAGGAGCAAAGCCAGTTGTGGTTTAAGTTCCTTATCGAGACCCGTACCCTTGAGCTTCCCTTCGTACGGTTATAGACCTAGAAGTAAAGGCAGGAGCACCCCTTCCATTTCGAGAGCTAGAAGCAGGGTTTACCCAACAGCATGAAAGGTCTAGCATCAGTCGTTTCAGCAAGTGGTTAAGCAAGTGATTCTATAAATGGATCATACTTTGTTCTTGCACCCACCCCATATAGATAGTTGCTTCGATCGGCCCAACTCCCATTGAGAGAGAGAGGAATATAATCTATATACTTTTAATTATTTCTCGAGTGAGGGGAATCTGGCACTTTGACACGGCTACTACGGTCATTATAGTTATAGAAAGACTCTTTCTCTTTGACAAGCGAGTCAAGATCTTCTTCATCGGATCACAAAGGGCTTAAGGATATATCAGCAACAGGGATTTTCTCCGGCCTGCCGAGCGGAAAGACTCACAGTCCACCGACTTACAGGTAAAGGTATAAGAAGATATTTGATCAAGATAATAAGTAGCTAAAAGGGGGAGAAGAGCAAGGAAGAAGTGCTATCTGATGAACCGGAGCGGAGCACATCATGTTCGAATCCGGGTTAGAAGCAAATGCTACCTCCTTCCCCCCTATGTGCTGAGAATAAGAGGAGCCAGAAAGTGAAAGTCATTTCAGCTTCTCAACACATTGCTTGTGTGAAGATTGGTGAAGATGAAATGTGGGGAGAACTGAAGGAAGCCTTGAAAGGTCCTATTATTCCCTAAGCACCTCAAAGGCCAAGAGAAAGGGGAAGTCAGCATATTCAGATTTTATCTTTTTTTTGCCATCCACTTTTTTATTTATCTTCATCCCGTTCTAAAAAGTAAGTTTTGTCTTATCTGCGAAACCTTTTAGTGTTAGAAGGCTTGCCCCCCCTTTAGTTATGCAAAAATTTTGTGCTCAGCTAGCAGAAGATGTTGAGAGAGAACAGATCTAAAGAATCCGCCAGCGGGTATCAAAGTTTCTCCACAACAAATAGATTCTGCCTCCTACACCACGCTTCTTGGATGCGGGGAATCTTGCTCAGGTTCAGGGTCAAGCATCTCAATTGCTTCAGCCAACTAGAGAATGAGTCCTTAGACCTGTTGAGAAAGATGCTCGGACCCGGTTGTCCTGGGTTTCAGACTCTACAAGGGCCAGAAACGAAAAGAGATGTCCCCACTTTTTTGCCAAGTATTGAATACCAGGGAGGATCAATCACCTGAATAAGCCTTACCTCTGCTCCCAGTCGGGGTAGATGTCTAACCAGGAAGAGATATACATGGCAGCTAGTTAAGACCCCGAATGAATCTCCTGCGCCTGTAGATTCAAGATTGATTGTTCAACCTAGTTGCTCAACCTAGAGAGATTCGAATAGTATTGAATGGGGGGAGAAACCAGCTAATAGTCCTGGATGCCTTGCCTATCCTACAGAAGACTAATCCACATTAGCAGTGGGGTGGAAATGTTTAATTGTTAAGTGGTTTTATGAAACGATGCAAGAATTCGCCCCTATCACGTAAGGCTCGCCCTTATAGCTTATGGGGGCGCACACTCGCTGGAAGCAGACCCATTCGGGAACCAAGCAATTCCTGCCCTGCTAGCTTCCGCGATTAAGTAGGAACCCATTTGTGGCACCCGGAGGATAGAGTTTTTAGCTGATTTGAATATGAATTTAAGGGTGTGGTTTACATATTCATACATAGAAGATGGAAGATGCTCCTGCTTCGATCGAAAAGAGTAGTTCATTAAGATTAAGTAAGTCGCAACACATTCATTTGTTGATGGGTGAGAGGCAAAGCAGGAGCCCGGAGCATGTGCCAGTGAGGGAATAATGGAGCAGGCAATAGGAAATGGCGCGGGCACCGCCACTAAGACTGAATGAATGCGGGCAAAAGCGATGACTTTCTTGATTCATTTATTTGTTATATACGACATGAGGTCTTCCCTGTCAGTCACTGGTTCAACTCTTACATTACTCCTTTCAGTGATGGCTATTCGCTATTCCCCGAACAACTCGATGAATAGGGAACTAAACAGTCGACCATTCACCGCACCTCGAATTCGAGACCAAAAACATCTGGCGATCGACAACAAAGCGCCTTCTTTTTCTTTCCTGCCGAAAACTTGAACGGAATCGAGGTTTCTTGGCAGCTCCTTCTCTCAACCTCAAAAGGTTTTTCTTGACCCGTAGACATAGGCAATTGGGGCTTTTAGCACCCTTTTCCTTCTGTTTGGTGAATCAACCTTAGCATTACCTAAATATCCAATTCATAGAGTCAAATTACTCCGCGGATTCATTGACTCCCTTTCCTAACCTCGCAATGAACGAAATGAGACGTTTGCTTGCTTCACCGCCAACAAACAGGCCCACTAGAGTGCTCTCTTGGATTGGGTATGGGATAGGAGGCCTATACATCCACTTTCATAGCTGGCATTGCATAGCAGGTGTGTTACTGGAATAGCTGCTGTATTACTTTGTATTGTCTCTTAGCAACACCTTATCAAGTAGTTGTTCTTTTCTTTTTTTCCCTTGTGACTTATTTCTTCTCTACAAATGGTAGAGCCACAGGTCAGTAGAGCAGGTGTATCGTTTCATAGCAGGTTCATTGCAGGTATAGCAGTTGTATGGCTTTCATAGCGTTTAGTAGTTGTAGGGATAGGTAGCTGCAAGTAGTGCCTGAAGAGAAAGCTACCAAAAGGAGGAGCAGTATACGCAAAGAAAATAGGAATAATACCCTGCTTTAGGGGGACTCAAGTAGATTCCCTCATCTTTCGCAACTCGATTCCCTCATCCATAAGGACAATGGGAAATACGAATCCCTAGGACAATGGAAAATCTTTATACCTTTCCTTCGAGTGCCCATGCCATTAGACTATGTACTGGGCTCTCTAGAAGGTAAAGCAGGAAGAGAGTAGCTGACATCAACCATAAAGCCCACTCTATCCTGCTGCCCAGGAAGAGGGAAGAGGTCAAAAGTAAGATACTATTTAGAATACCATTATGCATTTCATTTTTTTTTATCCCTATAGAGTCGCATATTTGGGCAGGGTATTTTTTCTAATTTCTTTTGGAGCTCTAATGGAGAAGAGAGACATCATTGGGTGTCATGGGAGACCATTTGTTGTCCTAAGGAGGAAGGGGGTGTTAGAATTCGTTCGTTACATCAAGTGATGCAAGCCTTGCACATAGGCGTGGAATTCTATACTATAAAGGGGACTCTCTTTTCTTTGGGCTATGTTCATGCGAAGCAAATATGGTGCCCCTCACAGGGCTGTTCTCTCTTCAATTCCTGGGAGTGCTTCTCATTGTTGGAGAGCCATCCATGCCCAGCTGGACTTTGTTTTATCCCACGCCTTGTGGTCTATCGGTAAAGGTAACATTTTTTTTGGCATGATATGTGGTTGAATTCTCCTCTGCAGGTAGACAACCCTCCTCGGCCTCATATCTCTGTCAAAGAGGCCTTCAATGACCCCGGATGAAATTATGAGTATTTTGGATCCTATCTCCATTCAAGAAATTCAATCTATGCGGGGCTGTCTTTCTGAGGTTTATGAGGGCAAACTTCACTGGCTACTTCATCCTGATGGATGCCTTCTCTGTTTCTAGTGCATGGGAATCGACGCGGGCTTCTCATCCTTCTGTCTACTGGTGGAAATATGTTTGGAATAAATGGGTACACCCAAAAATTGCAGGTTTTGTTTGGCGACTTATGCATAAGGCAATATCCACTGATGAGCGTATTAAGTCTCTGGGTTTTCGGTTTCCCTCTTGTTGTCTTTGCTGTTCCAGCCCTCATAGTAAATCCATCTCGAATCTCTTTGTTCAAGGAGAGCTGGCTGCATCCCTTTGGTCCTTCTTCGCGTCTCATCTTAACATCTCAATATCCCAAGCTCAGTCTCTCGAGCAGCGTCTTGAGTCTTGGTGGACTGATACTATTTGCTCCCAGTATTCTTTTTTACGCAATTCTGTTGCTTTATTTATCCTATGGGAAGTTTGGAAAGACCGCAATTCCATTATTCATGACAATGTAAAGCTCAATATAGTTAAAACGAGACAGAAAATTTGGAAGTGGCTGCTTGACACTGTGGTTCTTTTCCACCCGGCTGGGTTTACATGATCAAGCTTGCCTTCATGCTCTTCAGGTTCCTATTATTTCCCCTAAACCTAAGAGGGGACGTAGGGTTAGCATCCACCTTTGGCTCTTTCAAACTCAATGTGGACGGTTCCGCTATAAATGGATTCATAACAGGGGGTGGTGTTATCAGGAATTACCAAGGTCAGGCTATTTTTTTTTTTTTTCTTTCTTCGGGTAAGAACATGCAAGCAGAAGCTCGGGCGTTAATCACTGGCTTGGATCTTGCCTCCCAATTAGGCATACCCCTCTCATGTATGGAACTTGACGCTCAAGTCTTGTTGCATTTCATTCATACAGGGAGCTCCCCTTGGAACTTGGTATATTTGACGCGATCATGCAAGTCTCTCTTATCTCCTTCATGCAATCTTTCCCGCATCTTGCGAGAAGGGAACAAAGTAGCAGATTCGCTGGCATCCTTTGCTCACGCTCATAGGGACAGCATGGTGTTCTACTCAGAAGATCAGTTTCCCACTTGCTGCAAAAGTCATCTGCTTCATGATGCTTTGGGCTTATATAGCTTCCGACCATCATAGGTCTTTTAGCTCTTTTCTTTATGATTATGTAGCCTATGGGCCTTTTCTTTGGAGGTTTGGCTTAAATCCCCCTCCAGTTACTTTCATTTTAGATCCTATTAATTTAAGGCTTTGCCTTTCAAATAAAAAAAAGAAAAAAAGAAAGAACAAATTCGAACCGGCCTTTCCTTTGATAGTCGACAAGCTTGACTTATAGCGAATTCCATAGAATTGGGCCGGCCGCCTGGAATCAAAAGACTTTCGAACCCGTTGAAGATCCTTGTGGCTCCGGATTCCTCCAATCCAGCCGATTCCGAATCGACCAATTCCGGGATCTTTTGCAGCGAAGGCCTGTCATCGAATTCTTCAAACCTGGGGCATGTCGATCCTGAATGAAACTAAACATCATTGATCCTACTATCAATCAATCCGTCATACAAAGGCCTAACTCCGGCTCTCTCTACGGGTGGAAGGAGGGGCAACAGCCTTGTCAAGGCGCGGGCCAAGCCCACTCAAAGTGAAGCGATTTATACCGAGCAAGAACCTGCACTAGAATAGGAAAAGCCAGACATTCCTTCTTTTCAGAATTCCAGTCCTGCGGGCCTGCCCGAACTGTCAGTGATTCAAACAAAGACGCGGGTGCGAGTCTTCCTCGGTTGAAGTCAAAAAAGTCCTCCTCCTTTATCTTATTCCTACCATCCGGGGCGAAAGGATGAGACGGAATAGCGTGTCATTTCGGAACCGTTCATAAGCTTTCCCTTGACTAATATAAAAGTAAAGGCAGCTATCTGGAGAATTTTGGGCCGAAGGCATCACAAGATCGAGAGGAGCCATCTTGATTCGGACTAGAGGAGGAAGGAACCTGAGCCCATAGGTGTAGGAATCAATCCACTGTCTCGTTGCCAATTAGAGTAGAGCCAAAGGCAGCTATCGCGATGAATTGTTACAATGTGTGCCTCCTTCTGGGGAAGCGCGCATGCAGGTGCAGGAAGGAAGCTTCTGCACAGCAGACAATGAATCTATGGGTCCCATGCCTTGTTAGACGACCCGTGCCTTCATCCAAACAGGTGCCTCCTAGGCGGAGAGGAGGGCTTAGGATCGCCTTTACCAGGGGGATGAGGATGAGACAGAGTTGACTCCCGCGGCCTCTCGGTAGAAGAGGGAGAAAGCCCAGTCTTCTATCTCAGTCTCAACAGAAGGTAAGAGGAAGGGCCATTCCCTCTTTCCTTCGGGAAGGGCTTAAAAGCGCCTTCATCATGTCAAGCTTCAGGCAACCGATTGGCTCCAAGGGACTTTAGAAGAAGAGCAATGAGCGTAGTGTTGAACTCTTTCAGTAAGCACCCCTTCCGAAATAGAAATCCATCCTTGATTGCCATCGATATTTCCTCCCCAACTAGCCCCTTATTAATATAAAATGAAAGAAGAAGTTCGGGAAACCGTCAGGCCCCACTCAAACTAGCTGCCCTGCCACCTTAGAATTATAAAGAAGCATTTCTTAAAAAAAAAGAAAGAAGCCCGAATGCTCAAGCTCAATATCATATGGGTTGTGTTCTACCAACGAGCAGCCAGGAGCCTAAAGAAAGCACTGAGAAAGAGATAAGTGTTCCGTATAGGTTCGTATATATATATACTGTGGCGCTATATGATCTTTAGCTATAGGTCTCGTGTGCTTGCTATAGAAAGTACATATACGAGTCACGAGTAAGAGGAAGTGGTAACGGTCGATGGATGTTCATATTTGAGTATTTGCTGACGGAATGCCTCACATCAAGGTGACAGGATTCGAACCTATGGCCCTCTGTACCCAAAACAGATGCGCTGACCAGACTGCGCTACACCTCGTCTCACCACCCCGGAGCATATAGATCCACCCGATCGATGAACACTCAAACCGAACTCACCCATCCTTTTGGGCACAGGGACGCGAGAACCTAAGAAACAGCTTTTTTTTCGAAATCTGCCTCCAGCAAGATAGGGCGACGCAAAAAAGCCGTATAGTGCAGGAGCGCTCACATTTTTTGGCTTACTCTTGCACTTGAATTTAAAAATCCGGCTCGCTCCCGGCCTTTGGACCCTTGGCCCGCTTAGAAGTGGATTCGAACCACTGACACAAGGATTTTCAGTCCTTTGCTCTAACCAGCTGAGCTACCTGAACCACTTTCCTAAAATATGTTTTATTCATCGAATAGCGCCCTACCTTACCACTTGACTAGTAAAAAGCCCTTGTACTAAAAAAAATAGAATATATAGGCCTTTTTCGCTTCTTCGTCAAGCTTTCGAGCAGCTCTTTCAACTGCCGCCTAATCCCCCAACATGCTCAAGAACCGAGAGCCGTCCAGTCCCTGGACAGCCGGAGGGAGCTTGCTTATAGAAAGAAGATAGGCCGATCAAACAAAAAGAACGCGCAAAGGTCTCTCCGCTCCTAGTCACTAAGTAGTGCTATTCTGGGGGGCTGGACTCCACCAAGAGGTTCTTTCTCTCACGTCATTTCGCCCGCCCGTTTCACTTCTGTTCCGGAGGAAATGGGATTTGAACCCATGATACAATCTTCTTGTATGTCGATTTAGCAAACCAATGCCTTAAGCCACTCAGCCATACCTCCAAGTTGTTGATCGGAATGGAATTTGATGTGCCGGGTTTGGTTGGTTGCCCGAAGGGCTATCTGATCCGATCAACTGCGTAAGCCGTAGCGCGCTAGCGCGCGTACTATTCCGGGGACTCTATCCAGATCTATGGATCTCCCCAGCATCCAAGCGAGACTCCATCAAAATCTGCCACTCGTTGGGCGACGCCTTCTTTTCTACGAACACCCCACCACTGAATGATGAACTTTGCCAGTTTTCGCCTCCGACCCGACCAGGAGAGAACACAGGGTCAAGCCAAGCCCTTACCCGCCTGAATGGAATTCATATCTCCTTCGTCTGGTCGAGAAGGGAGAAAGCCCGTGGAACTGGACTGTGACTCTTCTATTACATTATGGAGAAGTCCATTCTCGTCATGGTCGATCCACGTCCTACCGTAGTGCCCGGAGAACCAGGCTTGCTTAGCTTACAAAGCTAGCTTACTAACGCGAATCATTTTTTATTGATTGCACGAGCTAGCCAGCAAGCCAGCAAAGCCCCCGACGCTTAATCGCTTCATTTAGGCACCTACTGACACTAAAGCCGTTCCACTCGTGCTTCTCTAACGAGAATCACTTCGTTCCACTCTCCCAACAGGCCAGCAAGCCATTCCTAGCGGCTTAGCCCTTGTTAAAGGCTAAAGAGCGTACTGAACACTCACCCTTTCTCGCCAGCAAGCTAAGCTCCTAGTCCTCTTAGCCGGCTTACCTTTAACCTAACTCTCTAGTTTATGGCCTAAAAACACGGGAAAACACTACTTTTTGATCAAAAAACAGAAGGCAATTTAAAAGCTCTTTTCTTGTGTTCTTGAGTACACGTTAGGATATTACTTCAGGGGCTATCCAAGCCATTGAGGAGCCTGCTCAAGCTGCTGAGGATGATGAATGATCCTAGAGGCTCTTCTTCCGTATGAGATCTTATAACCGGGAAGCGTAGGTAGAACTTGTGGAAGGAAGACACTGGCGAGTAGACCTGTGAGAGCCCCCCATCAAAGGTCGATATCTTACCTTTAAGGTATAAGAATTGGAAGTCGGGATATCCCAATCTTCCAGCTCTCAAGCAGTTCAGAAGATTCATCCCCCATTCAATCCCCTTTGCTCCTGCTTTCATCTACCCCTATGCTTCTGCTTTCTTCGTCTATGCCTATGCCTCCAGGGATGGATCCAATTTCCTGTCCTTTTTTGGAATCGTTGATACATATGTTATGTTACGATGGCTTCGGATGAGAGAGGGTGGTCGTAGATCATAGTTCTGTAGCGAAGCTAGGCTGTTGAGTTTGAGCTATGAGTTCTGACCTGAGCTAGTCTTTCAGATTAGGCAGGGAACATGAGGGACAGTTCCTCACTACCGAAATTCCCTTACAGTTCTAGAAGGTAAGAGAAGCTAGGGCTTTTTAGTTCCAGTAATCAAGCCAAACTGGAGTTCTGGAGAGAAGGCAGTGAACGGAGTTGGCGGTTCGAGTTCTTGGCAGGACGGATGGGACCCAGAGTTAACAAGTAGCTTGGCTCAACCTTCGCTTTCCTTTGACAAGGCAGCTAAGGCTCCAGCTTCGCTTTCTACTTCGCTGCCTTTCTCTAACGAGACAAGTAAAGTACCTTAATTCACTTACAGCAAGATAAGGTATTTCAAGCGGGTGAAAGTATAGAGCTACTAACCAGAGTCAGAAAAGTTGGTTGGCATTCAAGCAAGAGAGAAAGAAGTCCCGATCAGGCTACAAGTGGGACTAGAAGCGAGGGCCGCTATTCCGGTCAGCTTGTTAGAAAGGGAACTAGCACCCTAAAGACAGCTACTCTCGCTTTCTAACAGTAAACTAAACTGCCTTCCGGTCGCCTCACCAACGCCTTCTCTCCCTATCGGTCGAACTTTTCCATCCTCTCCCGTTGGGAAAGGGGATCGATTACCTTTCTTAGCTAGGAGAAAGTCACTGTCATCGCTCTCTCCTTGAATCGCTCGGAAATCGTACCTAGCCTCTCGTCCATAACCTAGCCCGAAGCTCTCAAGCGACTGATTTCACACAAGTAGTAGGACCTTCTTTTATAGTGGAGTTAGAATAGGCTCTAGAATAGTCGAATTAATGGTCAGTCTCGCTCTCCACCCTGCTGCTAGATGGGATAGGGCTTTTCACATGCTTGAGATAAGACAGATCTTTTTTAGGCATTAAATAGGCCGAGAGAAAAGTCTCATTTTTACATAGATGAGCAGCAACTTTAGAAATGAATGCTCAAGTCTGTCACTTAGAAGATAGGATGGTATCGACCCGGACAAGGGGGCAAGATCCGCTGGCTTAGGGCCCCTTTAGTAGGGAGCAGAATCGGTAGGTTCCTTTCCGCCCATCGATTCAATAAGATCAGTTCAATCAGTAAAGGTCGAATTGAAATCTATTATTATCATAGACAAGACAAGGGAAGATGCCCCCAATAGAAGGAAATTTTTTAATGTACCAGAGAATAGGCAGGTTTAGAGTTAGAGGAATATCAAGAATTGGAATATCAGTCAGAAATTGAATAAGAGAAGCAAAGACGGGTTATAGTATAGTAGAATCAGTAATCATCTAGCGGGGACGGTTTCACTTATAGGTCAAGGGTCTCGCCCATCTCTATTCGCCTATCCTCTTCCTAGATCGAAGCTTTCCTTGGCTTCGAAGCCTATCTCCACCATGACCTCTTTCTCCTAGCTCTAGCTGTCGAAATAAACCGCCTCTCCCTCTGTCCTAGTCAATTCATTCTTTCTTGGCCTCTTCGTCAGTAGGGGTCTGGAATCTCACCCTCAAACCTTTCCTTTAAGATAAGAAAAGCGTATCGCCCTTTCCTCTATCAACTACCATCGGAAACGCGGAAAGAGCCTATCTCTTACTCTTAAATCCAGTAAAGCTTAAGAGAGGTACTGAAAAGACTAAGTGACCCGAGAAGCCCACCCTTTAGGTCCCTTTTCATAGACGAGAGAATGAGGATCGATTTAGTGCTGAAAGCCTTAAAAGCATCAATACGATTTCAGCTTGCCCCTATACTCTATGAGATAGAAACTTTTGCCATTGAAGGGTCCTCATAGAAGGAAATAGTGAAAGTCTCATTTTGACACTAGCGAGATACCTACTTTCTAATGGATCTCTGAGTCTACGAAGGAAAAAGTGAGAACGTTAAAATGCCTTTCTAATAGAAAGTTTCTACATGCTATCTGGAGCTATAGGTAGAGGAATTTGATCGATTGGCTTTCAAGCTGAACTATGTAATTAAGAAGTGTAATGCCAAACTGATTAGCTAAGAGAAGCCCTGGAGTAAGGCTTTAGCCTCAGCCTCCATATTATTGCCCTGACCAAAGTTGCATGAGAATGCTAAAACAATGAAACCTGCTGAGTCTCTAATGCAGCCACCTACTGCACTATTTAAGTCAATAGCAGAACCATCCACATTTAGTTTAAGGCCTGTAATATGAGGAATCCATTTGAGCCATTTCCCTCTTTTGGGAATGGCGGGCAGAATGATTATCAAGGCTTGAATGCATGTCTGATCATGAAGACTGAGAGAGTAAGAAGCCTTAAGAGATCTGAGCACCACTTCAAAACACTTAGGATCATTTTGGTTTTTCTTTGAAGGATCTTCACACAGGGAAAGAGCTCCTAAGTGCTAAGTCCGACAGTGCTCTCCACCCTGGATAAAGGTCTATGAGGTGTGGGATGTCTTCCCTTCCTGAGTTAGTGCCAAAAGAATAGTAAGCAATGATCATGTTGCCAGCATGCTATGCGACTAGTCGATTATCTTACTAAGCTAAGAACTGGATCTCCATCCAAGAAAGTCAATAGATATTTTTTATGGCTTTCAGTGCCCCTAGCACGAGATCATCGAACTGCACTTTAATTAAGAGGTTCACTTCACTGCTGGTATGCTTTAGGACTCTTCACTGAATGACGACTGACTAGCGGATTCAGGGAACGAAGATGGCCCTCTACCTACATCTATACTGGACTCCTGACTGTTAAGAAACTTTTGCTTTTTGCCAAGGGAGAAAGGCTTCACTCAAGGTGATAAGTGGAAATGCTAACCGAACACGTCCAAAAAGTCTCGTAACGAGGCTAAAGCCAGTTGCCGGTCGAATGAAATCAGATACATGTAAAGAAAGAAATTCTATGTCCCGACCCGAATAGAAGAGGGCGAATTTCCGCTTCAAACAGGGAAGTCGACTCTGGTCTGACTTATTTCTGAATTTCTTTCGTCATAGACTTCTGTCAAAAGTGAAGGGGATAGATTAGATTCTTGAAACTTCCACCGGGTGGTTCCCAAAGAACGTAAAGCTTTAGCGAGACGAAAGCTAGAGACTTGATACTGAAATACTGAATTCTCCGAATCGGGGTGATAAACATAAGTTCGTCTTCCGGACCGGCCCAGAAGAATGTCGGGCTTTGTTTGGTAGGGCTTTCTTTCCATCTCCTTTTATTCTTTCCTTTCTTTCGGATAAACCAAAAGCTCTGGTGGAGCTATTTGTAGACTGAAAATTGCTTAGATAAATAGCGTTGATAGAAGCTTAAGGCGGGTTATTTGCCAAATCAACAAGATTGTGTATCATGGTGATCTCACTGAAAGAGAGGCATGCTGTCGATAAAGTCATAAAAAACGATTCGGGATAGATTCTTTTCACCGAAATTCCCCCTTTTCCGGCTTCGATTAGCAAGAACAAAACAAACTCAATACGGGGATTGTATTCGAAAGAATTGATTTAGAACGGGGTGGGGCGCCAGGAAGCCCCGCTTAGCTTGTATGATACTACCATTGTTCACCCAGAATTCCCTTTGTTCCACCATGTGGTTTGGTTTCCCTGCCTGCCATGCCTGCCCTCTTTCAGTCCACGTGGTACTCGTATTAGCTAAGTGAATTCTAGCTTTGACTTTGAAAGCTGGCAACGGGTCCTGTTAAGCGCTTCGCCTCGTTCCCTCCTAACACAAACTGCTCTGTGTAGCAACCGCAACAGCGCAAGCGAAAGTGTCTCACGCCTCCCTTTCTATCGTGGTACCGAGAGGGACGGTCTTTACTTTCTTGATTTGGAAGATCGCCACACCTATTCCTTCTACTCCGTAAATAGTCTCAAGCAGCTCGCCACGCATGCATACATGATTGAAAGTACTTATATGCCCATTTCTATGTAGCCACAAGGCCCGTTCAACATACCTGAGGAGAGACGTAGAAGCAGGTTGGGGAGAGGCTTCGCTGGACAAGCGGAACTTGAACGAAATTGTATAGTTAGTCGATACAGCTCGATCCGTTCTTCAGTTATTCCTTAACATAAATCATTATTTCGTGTGTTGTCGGCTCTAAAGCAAGGGCGGACAGGTATTGGAAATGAGTTAGCCTCTTTGACTATCCTTTTTTGTTGAATTGCTTTCGACCATTGACAGGAAGAAACACTTCACATTTGTCTCTTTGCTGAATTGCTATCGACTAAACGGAAGCCCCTTGTTAGGACGAAGATCTTTGCTCAAGAGGAAAAACTTCATTATACGAAATAAGATAACTAACTGGCAGCTGTCCGAAGGCAAGTAGTTAAGAACAAAAGCTCGAGCATACAGCGGAAAGCATACGCATTTGGGCAAAAGGAAGCATTCTCCGCTGGCACAAGAATAGCAAACTAAAAGCCCATCAAACTATGAATTGAAAGGATCATATAGCGTAAAGCATCCTTGGAAGCCGATCCTGTCCCGTCGACGTCAGTCACTATATGAAATCAATACGGAAAGCCATCAGATACATGTCAGTAGTTCATAGAATGGACTTTAGTATCTGGTATAGACCCGATATGATATATATTACCATCGGTTGTCCCTGATCTGCAAGTGATATCTGCAGACCAGTACAACGCTTGACTGATCATCGAGTACCCCACCGGGCAAGAGCCCCCTTTATCGATCGAACCGGGCTGCTGCTATCACAAATCTCTATTCGTGCTCGAGAGCATGTAGTTGGAAGAGGAACTGGTTGGCGAGCGTAAAGCGCGAGATGTCCTTTCATAGCGGAAACTCTCAAACAGAAGAGAAGGGCACAAGAACCCGTCATGCCTTCTAAATCATCATTTTAGAATAGAATGTCGTAGAGAAAGCAAGGACTTTATTCCCTGGCGATAGCATAACAAGCTGGGTCCGGTGACAACATTGGTATTTGGTGGTTGGTTCCAGGGAGCTAGTCGGTTCCTGGCATCCGATTACGAGCTTTATTGATCGGTCTCACTTGCCATCTTCGGCATTGGACTTTGCTTATCTACGATGAAACTTTCTATGCTCGTACCTACCACTTGTTCCTAAATCTTCGCTTGGAGTAAAGATTATCACTAAAGCCTACCTTGAGTAAAGGAGGAATTTTTTGCTACCGCTAAGAGGATTTAGTTTAGGAAGGCCTCTAAATGATGAAATTGTTGTAGAAAGCAAAAAACTATCCAACCTTGAGGAAAAGCGGCGTTCCAGCCTAGCAGAAAAGGGGTTGATGCACCTCCATCCAATTTCCGTGAAATCTACTCTAGTTATAGGGCGGGCAACAAGAGAAATGCTTCCTCTTGATTTGGAACTACTTTCTCTAATGCGGAGGACCAGTAGCTATCAGATATCATGCCCTCATCAACGAGTAGAGTATGACTGACCAAGGGGAACACCCCCAAGCCTAAATTGAAGTAATGTACACCTGCCGATGCCTTTTAGTATTATGACGGTGCGGAAGCAAAAAGCACAAATCAACCTTTCCATATCTATTAGATCTATTAGGACATTACCTTCAAGAAAGAATTAGCTGCCTGGACAGGGAGTAAAACGTGTTCTGAATGGCCCAGGCCGAAGGGCTTGGCTTGTTTGTTAAAGGGGGTCCCTGTTCTTCTCTTCCCCGCAAAAAGCTACTAAAAAAGCCATAAATCCCATGGTGGGCGTGACTAGTCAAAAAGGAGAGCTTCAAAGGACTTGCCTGCGCGGTATTGGGATGTGACGGTGGGACTCACCTCGTCGGTATGATTGTCTTTTATGTTCTGATTACCGCAAGAAGCTGAAAACTTACTGGTAAGGACATGCGAAATTTCTTATTTTATATAAGTCTAATTGCTTTACCCGAATGAACCCTTCTTCTAAAGAAAAATAGTGACTTCAGCCCTTCTCTTCTGAGACAATGGCAGATAGAATTATTGTATGAAAGACACAAATGTTTAAGAAGCGCTCTTCTTTCTCCCTCTTCGAAAGTCTCCGCGGGACTGCCACCCCAAAAGAAGCGACGGACAAAGGTCAATGCTGTGAATGCCAAGTGGAGTGAATCGGTCCCTAAAGATGCTTGTCTCGCCCAGGAGGTGAGAAGAGTTGAGAACAAAGTGGCGAACGGGTGCGTAACGCGTGGGAATCTGCCGAACAGTTCGGGCAGTGATAGGGGAAGAAGCGCTAGCCACCCCAAGCTATATGAAAGATGCCTACTATGATGTAGTGCTACGTGGATCATATAGCTGGATCTGCGAGGACCTTTTGAGGTTTCTGGATCTAATAAACTATGCCTTATAGTCTGTTTTCTCATTTTCATTTTCGTTGGAAAAACCAACGCAAATCTCATATTGACTTTCTTTCGCCTGGGTACTTTAAAGATTTTTTTATCTTTTTTTTCTATTATATAACCCAGAACGCTAAAAGGTGAGGGAACCAGAGTTCTCTTTCTATTCTAAAAAAGAAAAATAAATGACTATAAGGAACCAACGATTATCGATTCTTAAACAACCTATATTCTCCACACTTAATCAGCATTTGATAGATTATCCAACCCCGAGCAATCTTAGTTATTGGTGGGGGTTCGGTCCGTTAGCTGGTATTTGTTTAGTCATTCAGATAGTGACTGGCGTTTTTTTAGCTATGCATTACACACCTCATGTGGATCTAGCTTTCAACAGCGTAGAACACATTATGAGAGATGTTGAAGGGGGCTGGTTGCTCCGTTATATGCATGCTAATGGGGCAAGTATGTTTCTCATTGTGGTTCACCTTCATATTTTTCGTGGTCTATATCATGCGAGTTATAGCAGTCCTAGGGAATTTGTTCGGTGTCTCGGAGTTGTAATCTTACTATTAATGATTGTGACAGCTTTTATAGGATACGTACCACCTTGGGGTCAGATGAGCTTTTGGGGGGCTACAGTAATTACAAGCTTAGCTAGCGCCATACCTGTAGTAGGGGATACCATAGTGACTTGGCTTTGGGGTGGTTTCTCCGTGGACAATGCCACCTTAAATCGTTTTTTTAGTCTTCATCATTTACTCCCCTTTCTTTTAGTAGGCGCCAGTCTTCTTCATCTGGCCGCATTGCATCAATATGGATCAAATAATCCATTGGGTGTACATTCAGAGATGGATAAAATTGCTTCTTACCCTTATTTTTATGTAAAGGATCTAGTAGGTTGGGTAGCTTTTGCTATCTTTTCTTCCATTTTTATTTTTTATGCTCCTAATGTTTTGGGGCATCCCGACAATTATATACCTGCTAATCCGATGCCCACCCCGCCTCATATTGTACCGGAATGGTATTTCCTACCGATCCATGCCATTCTTCGTAGTATACCTGACAAAGCGGGAGGTGTAGCCGCAATAGCACCAGTTTTTATATGTCTGTTGGCTTTACCTTTTTTTAAAAGTCTGTATGTACGTAGTTCAAGTTTTCGCCCGATTCACCAAGGAATATTTTGGTTGCTTTTGGCGGATCGCTTACTACTAGGTTGGATCGGATGTCAACCTGTGGAGGCACCATTTGTGACTATTGGACAAATTTCTCCTTTTGTTTTCTTCTTGTTCTTTGCCATAACGCCCATTCTGGGACGAGTTGGAAGAGGAATTCCTAATTCTTACACGGATGAGACTGCCTGAAAAGTGATAAATTCTGACACCCATCATTTTCGAGTGAGTATTACACCAAGAATTGACAAGCCTTTAGTTGTACGAGTTGTACGTTTTCTATTTCTTACGTGACTTTGATGAAAGAAAGCATTCCGGGAACAGGAATAAGAGTAAAGGCCTTCCTTGTCATTGTAGTAGGCTTGTTTGCAAGAGAGAAGAAGCAGCTTCAACGATGCAATCAGACCTGTGAGAGTAAGCATGAGAAGCCAGTCTGTCTGCAATTGAGTTGCCTTGTCTATAGATGTGAGAAACCATCCTGCCAGAAGACAATAAGCTGATGCATTCTCTGATCAAGTAAAGCACATGTCAAGGGGTGGATATAAGACCAAGGATGGAGTCCACCATAACTTTGGAATAAGATTCGATGTCATTCACTTGGATGCCCTTATCAGAACATAGTTTGAACCCATCTCTGAGAGCTCTAGTCTCAGCCATCATGTTAGTACCATTGTGATAGAATGAAGAGAAGGAAAAAATAAAAAATTTGACCTTAACTCTTTCTCAGGATACCACCACCTGCACTCTCTCCCATAGCAGCTGATCCATCTATGTTGAGTTTGGTACATTTTGGGGGAGGAGGATTTGATCCATATCCCGCTTTGATTTCCCTTCGGGCTCCTTATTCCGAGGCTGTTCTTTATCACGGCTCTTCTGAGGCTTTCCAACCAATCCTGTTGACTCGGAGTATTCAACCCCCCATTCGCCTAGCCATCAGATTCCTCCGCTGCCATCTTCGCTTTTGGCTCCTTGTCATTTGATCTGGGGGAATCAACCTCGAAGAAGGGAGCCTAGGAGCGTAGTTTGGCCTGTGTTCCAAATTCAATGCTCAAATTCCAGCTTCAAGCGTTCTGCAGCTCATAATCATATTATGGAAAATGAGGCGTGGGAAAACGGCACCAATTCTGTCCAATAACACCAAAAACCTCATTTTTCAGTCCTTCGGCCTTCGCAAACAAACAGTCCGGCCAACCCAAGTAATCCCCCATAACATCAATCAGTACCGCAAAAGGCTCAAAATATGACTAAGTCTCCAGCAGCTGCGGAGCGGGGGATAAAGGAACAGCAGGATTACAACATTGCACAGGATCAATCAGAATGCGGGAGCGCAGAGCCTTTAAGAGATAGGGGGTGCGGGAGCAGAATACTTAATACTAATGATTCCCCGCGGTTTTTCATGCAGATTTGACCACGGTGTGCACCCCCCTTAACTTAACCCCTATTACGTAAGGGGGACCTTCGGCGGGATAAAAGAGAGTGCGGGAAAAGCAGCTACAGATACAGGACAAAAGAAGGAGTGGCGCACTTAAAGAGTAAAACAGTCCATCGTAGCGCAAAAGAGCATCCCGCAGAAAGAGGATCCCGCGGAAAGTTTCCACTTTTCTGTCCAGCTGAAAAATGGAATGGAATAGTCTAAGATGCTTAATAGCTCCAACAAGCGCGAAAGCCGTTGCTTCTTGCTTTCGAGCCCAAGCCTACGTTTGCTTAGTAAGGTTGCTTCTTTTTATATCTCCTCAAAAAAATAAAGGCGAAAGGTTGCTTGCTTTACTTTGAGAAAGAAGTAGAAAGAAGGTATTATATAATAAAAAAAGTAAAGGCGCGTTAGCGCTTTTTTTTTCAATAAGGGGCGGAGCTTGAAGAAGCGAGCCTATCAGAGAAAAAAGTGCTAGTTGTAGCGCGCTAGCGCGCATTTGACTAAAAACATGGAAAGTAAAGGCTCTGGGCAACGAGTGGGAGGGAGCCTTGACTTGAAGCATTGTACAAGTGCTTAAGGCTCCTTCGGGCCATGGCCACAACTATCATATAAGGCAAGGCTTGGAAGCAAGCTACCAGCGCCTATCGGCGGGAACTGGGCTTGGCTTGGTTAGTAGTGCCCGCCCATTCTGTCTCGCCCGCCTGCCGACCCATGAATTCTTCAGAGCGGGCCGGCAGGCCGGGCGTACGGGAACCGTCGAAGAAGTGCCTCAACGCGCCGCAGCCACTACTTTACTTTTCCTCCTTTTATGCAATTATGAACTCCACGTAACTTTATCGATTCCAAGGCAACTTATCCTTTTGGAGCTGACGTAACAAACTACGCGATCCTCCCAACGAAGCCAACATAAATCCGATCCGAATAAAAAAAATAAAAGGCAGTTTCATTATGGTAGTATACCAGCCACCTGTTCTGGAACTGGAAGTTCCAATCGGAGCATATAGATCCGTAAATGGATTTGTATGTATAGCCACTTCAGTCGTGTTCGTCGTTTCTTGAAAGTATCTTTTTTCTGGGAACATGGTCAACCAGAAATTCTTATGTTCGCGATTCTTCATCCACCGATGCAGAAAATGCTCCAGTTTTCCATTCTCATATGAGGCCGGAAAGTTTATTGGCAACAGGTCGACACGAAGTGATTCATCATCCTCAAACATGAGCCGATCGTTAGTTAGGGAAGGTTTATAGATCATAAAATTTCCACAAATTGAATGAGAAGTGGGTCCATGTAAAAAATCGAGACCTTGCAAACAACAACGCTCCTTCCCCATATGGAGTTCGGAACCCAAAGGCAATCGTTGAGTGAACTGTATCTTCTTTGTGTTAGTTAACCTAAGCCGCACCCTTACTGCTGGGGTGGGGCTCGGCCTCCGAACCGTACGTGGGACGAGTTTCTGCCTCATACAGCTCGGGCCGAAACCCGGGGGAAGTTTAGGAGAGATGGAGAGAGCCAGCAGCTGACAGTCGGGGCGGGGATAAGCTTCCTTCTTCACAAGCTTATCCCTCCCAAAAAAACCGACCCGATAGCGCTTCCCGTTTTTTCTATTCCATCCCATTCATTCCGGGACAGGCGGCTAATACTAATCTAATAAGTGAAGTAGTCGTCGTCTGACCAATCGGCTCGGACACCAGACCGCCCGTGCCCGCCCATTTTGTCTCGCCCTAAATGGAATCCCTTAGTTACGCTGCGCCCCGACCCGAGTCCCCACGTCCGCTTTTCTCCGCCCGAAACCCAAGAAATTGGCTTTGCCAACACAACATTAGGGCCGTCCCCTTCATTCTATACTGACCCCGGCCCGGGCTGGCTTTTTGGGAAGCCCGTCCCCACCGTGCTCACGGCCCGGCTGGCCTGCCAGCGGTAGTGGGAATTATCCCGTTCCCTGGTCAAAGACTTGGTTGGATGCGGGATCTACTCCACGAGGAGCGGTACGGACGTAGATGATATCATCACGACCTCTCTTTTCGTACCGCTAGGGATGCTTAACGCCACTTCGCCAACTGGCGTTACCTGCGCTTTCGTGTCTCTCAGTGTGGTCAGCACTGGGTGTTTCCGAGCAGCGAGGCTTACACCCATTCGCATTAGTTCATCCAAAGTTCCTTACCCTTATGCACGAATTATTGAATAAGCCATCTTCCTATCAAGGTTAAGGAGTCAACTGAGCATCTCAGCGGCGGGATTGAATACCCGGATCGAATCAGAGTTCACGCCGCCCGCCCTGAACAAATAGGAGGCGTGGGCCACAGGTCGCACATAAGCCGCCGGGTCGCACGACAGAAGAACACCCAACATAAAAATGCACACTCCTCCATGTGAAATATTCATCTTCATTTTTTCTTTTTTGTAGTAGTCGTGACCAACAGCCATCAGCTGTCGGCTCGTTGGTAAGGTGAGAGCTTCAAGCCCGATTTCTGGTGGCGCACCCCCCACACAAGCACCGCCCGACGAAGGGGGGACGGGTAAAGCTACAGGCCCAAAAACTTCGACCCTTCTTTCTAAATGGGGGTGCCCTGGGCACCTTATCTTGTAATTTCGTCCTTGCTCATTCCCGTTAGGCCGAAGTCTTTGGCCTTTCCTTCTCCGCGCCCGCTCACGCTTCGCTGACCTATCGCGTGGTAAAGAGAAGAAAGTACGAAAGAATAGTAAACGGAGCACACCGCAGAAAGATTCTAAATATGAGAAATCCCCCTTTTTTTCGATAAGAAGGAAATGAAGAACAGGAACGAAACGAAATAAGGCCTTTCTAGCTCTAGTTTCGGAGGAGCTTCTCCCAATTATGTATGGTAATAGAATAGGTTGGTTTGCTCTGACCAAGACTCCGCTTTTTGCTCCGTCCGTGGAGCGTATGAATTTCCTGGAATGTAGATAGACCAAAAGAGGGAATGAAGGGATAAGAATAGGAATTATAGTACCATTAGAAGAAGGGGCACCTGTGGGAACATCTCTACTGACGAACCATTTCAATAGTACGGGTGCTGCCGTGCCACGAGGCACGACCATGGAAGTAATGAAAAAGAAAAAGTTATGTAGTTGGACCATCTCGAGTTTTGCTTCTATGTTCGAGTTTTGCTTCTATAGAGAAGATGAGACGCTCAAAATGAAAGTGTTCGCAACGCATACCGAAAGGGTACCAATGAAGCCGACCATTAATGACTAGTTCGAAGACCAAGAGCGGTCTGATCCAAAAATAAAGCGTGCCCTTTAAGGTAGGGGTAATCCGAACTTGAGGCGGAACCCCTCATCGGTAAAGTGGGAGTAGAATTCACGGTAGATTTGTGAATTTTTACCGCTTCGGTGTATATCTTGAATATAAAAATTTAGGGTGCCGTCCATAAGATTTTTTTGAAAGGTATGCTCCAAAGAGGCCACCGGCTCCACTTTACCCTCAAGGAAGTCGTACGCCTCCCCCCGGATATTCGTATATGGAGAAAGCTCCATGATACGAGAAATCTTTTGCTCATCAAGCATAAGATTGAAGAGCCTATCTTGCAATAGACCCTTTCTTTCTAATACAGTGAGCTCAAAATATTCAATATCCAGGATGTTCCTATAATGGGGAACATTGAGAGCTTGATCCAAGTGATCGCGAACAAGCCCCTCATACTCCCCAGGATTATTCTGGGGAGGAAGGTTGTAGTAATCACGGCTCTGGAGACTTCGTATGCGAGCATAAATCTCAGCTTCGTTCTCGGCTGCTATTTCGCCTCTAAACGTAGCCAATGATTCACTGCTCGAGGAAGACTCTAAAGCCGGAAGACTTGTTGCATCTCCACTTTCGCCGGAGGATACTTGTAAAATAGTAATTCCCGTCAGCAGCGAAAAACAAAAGGATCGAGCGAAAGCCGATAATAAGAAAATGAGAATGAGAATTACGAAGAAAAGAAAAGCACTCTTCTTTTTCTTCGTAACTCTCATTCGATAAAGAAAGAGCAAACCCATTAAAAGTAAAACCAAGCAAAGCATGACGTCAATTGTGGGGCAGCCGCCCAGAAACCGTCCTACAAATAAGGGGAAAAGTACCAAAGAAACCATACGCAAAGACAAATAAGTGAATTTATCCAGTTGAGGCATCTTGATTTCGAATAAAGGATTCCCCCCATACAGAAAGAGAGGCCTTCCTGTACGAGTAGTGAAGAACTAAACACTTTTGTTGGTTGTTGACCAACGGAAAGAAAGGGAGAAAGAAATGGGATTGTGTCAACAGGCCCCTATTCCGACGAAAAACAGCCCCTTTTCTTTTTGTTTAGCCTGTTCCTATCAGAAAAATTACGATTTCAGAGAGGAGGAAAAAAGTCCTCCGTCATAGGCGGTCGAGGGTACCTTCCTAGAGGTTCTTTTTTAATTTGAATCAGGTCTCCTCACTTATGTTTATGCTTATGATAATATATGCCGATCCCTAATCTCACAAATAGATTTCGACCCAATCTCCCATTTGTGAAGCAGATCATGAGTGTATTCCGCCTACATTTGTTAGGTTCTTTGATTCTGTAAGTTTGTCTTGTTTAGATTGCACGAGAGCGCCTTTTTTACTTTATATAAAAAATATAGATTTACAATAATAGGTAACCTTCATCAATAAACCTTGCATAAGAGATAGATCCTGCTGACTTGAACTGAGCACGAATTTCATTTGTATTTGAGCGTAAAAGCAGCATATTGCTTTGAAGGTTGGAAACCTACTGGTTCAGCCAAGAACCAGAAACCGAATGAAGGAAGCGAAGATCAGAGTCAAAATATGCCGTGGAGAAGAGCTTACTTATGAGCGGAAGACGAAGTCGCAGGGGAACCTGTGGCTGGATTGAATCCTTCTCAGGAAGAGCTGATGCTTGCTGGGTCTTTTTGTCTAGCAGCTATGGAAAAGCCTATAGTATAGGGCTGGAATCGCAAGAAAACCCAGTCTCCAACTGAAAATTCCCTCTCACTTCTATGTTGATCCTCATATTGCTTCATTCTAACTTGTGCCCTTGACTGTCCTTCGAAATCTGTATGACAGTCGACTGCTCCCTGAGATGACTCTCTGCCGAGGCAACATTGGAACCTTCAGGCTGGGGCATAGGTATAAGTGTTGGAGCATAGCGATAGAGGGCTTCAATTCAAATGGGGTCATTTTCATTGTGGTATGATAAGTAGTGTCGTACCACCACTCTGCTAAGGATAACCACTTATATACCACTTCTGTGGCGCGAGTGGCCTTCTGTGCTACTCATTAATCATTAATCTGGGGTTAAATAACAGAATTTGATGATGTTAGAGCCCCCTTCAATAATAGGTCCAGCTATTTTTCATTCCTCGGAACAAATTCTCAAGCTAGTGCTACTGCCTTCCTTCGTGCGCCTTCTTTGATTTCTGTGGCTTTACTGGTACGAGCCGCGATCTCAAGTCTTGTTCGCATGCTTCCGGAACTTGTTCGTCAACACCAGGTCAGCAGGTGGCTCTTTCATCAGACATGGCTATGCTCACCATATTGCAGTATAATGGGCGATATCTCCTACGCTGTCTTTGTGGATTCCCACCGAATTCCAAGTAGTCTTCTCTTTCTGTGCGGCTTTCTTTATAGGGATCCTGCCGGCACGGTACTCCGTTTCCAGCAAGTTCGTGAAGGTCCAGCAATTTTCAAGGGGATGTTGTACGTACCGATGTTTTTGACAGTACTTAGGGTCCTCAGTACGACTTCGTTTGGCCTGTGTTCCAAATTCAATGCTCAGGCAGCTCAAAAGCCTTATTCTTCAACAGGAGCTGGTCTAGTACTTCGGGGCAGTAACTCAAAGTGGTACCAGGTCAGTCCCTAACTATCTGCTTCCACTAAATACGCGGTAACGCTAACTCATGTGCTGAACACAGGGTCAGTCACGGACCTCTTAGGTTTTTTCAGAAAGAACCAAAAAATTATCGTTAAGGTCCCATAGATAGAACCTGATACGAAGTACTGAACATAAGACCTATGTAAGGGAGTCAGTCCTACTCATAAAGGTGAAGGACCAAGCACTAGATCGTTGAAAACAAAAAGAAAGACTGACTTTTAGATAACTTATTTAGGAAGGAGCCATCGTAACTGCTCGCCATCGGAATAGGCTTTCAAGGCAGCTGCCAAGTCAGCCAGTAAGTAAGCAGGTAATAGTCAGCCAGCAAGCTGGGCCGTTCTTGCCAGTTCGAGTACGAGACTTCGGTGTAGTAGTACTATAACGGTTTTGACACATACTAAGGACTCCTTTTGTAAAGCAACTTATTGTGCTTTTATTCCAGCCAACGAAGCTCCGTCTAATCTAATAGGGGCTCGGTTCGGTTCACCCATCATACCTACTAAGTAGAAGGCAGGCGAACTCGGACCAGTGCAACAAAGTTTAGACTCTCGCGATTGGACTCTATAACAGAAGAGGTTGTGCAAAAAGGAAAGGGAAAAGAAGCTTTGCAAAAGCTAAGGCCGAAGCTCTTTGGGCGATATTATAGCATAGCGCATTTCCTCATGATTAGGGTGATGTGGTTGTTCCATCGGTTTTCTTTATGGAGGGATCTATTATTCAAGATATTCTTGAAAGGCGGATTGACAAGTGCGACGAGGAGATGGAGATTCCAGAAAAGTCTACGAATAAGTAAGTGAAGGCTTGGCTTACGTGCTCAGCTCAAGCAAGAAGAAGCTATAAAGTCAAGCCTATTGAATGGTGGCAGAGGGAGTGGAGGTCTAAAAGTCAGAAGAGAACACTGTGCAAAGGGTACGCGACCACAACACACTGTTGTCCCTTTTTTTTCTTTATTTTTCTTCGCACTAGGAGTAGCTGTAACTTAGCAATTCGATTGTACTCAGATCGAACATGGCAATGAATGTAAGTGTGCTCTCTGGGCCTTACTTATTGATGACTGATCTACATTCTCAGCTGATGACATTGAATGATTTGAGGACGCTGGGCGGCCAAGCTTGCTTGCGCTTGGGCTGTTTCGCCGTGGCTTGGGGTATAACGGTTCGGAGAGATCGACGAGCACCTCACACTGCCATGCCAACCGCAGCTTTTGAATCAATTTTGGGGTGATCTTTGACCAGCCGATGCAGCGGGAATGGGATATTGAATGAAAGTCAATCGAAGAGACAAGTGACTTCCCCTTTTTTTCGCTAAGGAAATCCGCTAACACTCTAAACGATTCCTGAGACGACTGTTCTATAGCCATAGAGAACAGCCTACATCCGAACTCATACCTACAAGCCTATGGATACTGGCACCTATTCTATTTCCATTGGACTTTTAAAGTCTTACTTATTTCGCGGGACCAGGGCGGAAAGACGAGTTACTATTTTCACGAGCTCATTTGGACTCATAAATAAAACTCCTATTGATTGGGAAATGCTCAAAGGTTCTTGTTCAAATGCCAAATCCCTTAGATGACTCACCATCCCCTGAAATACCCAATTCCGGCACATTATGACAAGCTTAGCCCCCATGACATTGTGGAATACTGCCTTTTACCTGTACAAAGCCATAAGCAGTACTCCCCCTTAAAGGCAGCGATTCGGTTGGTTTGCTATTGATATAGATTAAAGACCGAACCTTTCTGCGAAAGCGTTACGGAAATGATCTACCTTTCGAATTTTGATCTTGACATGTCGGTGGTTTTTAACCGTAGCCTTCTTGCCCTAACCTAAGTCCAGGAACGGATCCTTTTGCCTGGAATGACTGAGGTCAAATGACACATTAGGCGGTAGCCATTCAAAAGCCCAAGAGACGATGCCCTAGTTCGATACCTGATGACTTGCCCTACTTTTTGTCTAAACCGGTTGATTGAATGTCTGAGGTAGGGCCTTCTTTGCCAAAGTAATGGGGCCCTTCCAATAGGAAGGAGGACGCTGAGACAAGGAACTTCACTTCGACGCTGGGTAACACTTCCTCCATCTTTGGAATTGAATCAATAGTAGCAGAAGGAGGCAAGTAACTGATTAAGGAAAGGCATGAGTTTCCATTTTCCAAGTAAGTTATGGAAAAAAAGTTATTATTAGCTTTCACCCTTTCTCCGCTTCAAAAGGAGCCGAAGATATTTAAAGAACTTAATACTTTTTAGACGGCCCTAAAGAAAGAAGTACAGGAGCTGAAGTCGATTCGCCAACAGAGAAGGGGGGTCGGACATGAATACGATTTGCGGACATGAAACATAATAAAGGCAGATGCCAAGAAGTGGGCAAGGAACTTCCATAGGGACTTGTAGTCTTTACTTCCTTTGGAGGCTCTGCGGGGATAATAAGGGCTTCAGTTGTTGAAGAAAATGTCCCGATGAACCTTTATTCGCACTTTATGTCGCTAACCCGTGGCGGACAGAGCTAGCAGGTGACGGTAAAGGTACCTCCACATTTCGAACCTCGGGAGAGAAGGACGTTGATCGAGCTTTTCCATGCCTAGTCCCAGTTTCGGTTAAAGACCCAGAACGGGCTACAGATCTATACTAATGAAGTTTTTATGTGAGAAAGTCAAGCCAGGAAGTCCTTCTCTCATTCTGGTGCTTGTAAGATAAGACCAGTAGATGAATTAGGAAAGAGGGCCTATGCCCGGTTAAAGTGAAAGGCTGTAGTGATAGCGACGGGGCTTACTTTCTCTTTGGTTCAGCTACTAAATAGATAAGTCATTTCTGCTCGACTATAGCCATCGGGGTGGGGGGTGAAGACTATAGGGTGGAGAGCTAGACTGGCTATTAAGTGCCTTTCAAAAAGGGGTCTCATTCTCTTCATACTCAAAATCCGGAAGCTCGGGCTCATAAGTAAGCATCAGATTAAACTTAAACAAAAAGAGGGAGGCCCAGGCTTGTAGAGAAGATGTCATTGAAAGTGCCATTTCCCATATATATATAAGATAGACATAATATTTTTTGGCCTCTAGGAATAGAAAAGGGGAAGTGGGCACTAGTTGAGATACCAACTGTATAGAAATAGGGCCGGTAAAAGGCTCGCTCTCTCGGCGGTGGATGGACTTATTCTCCTTTTTGACTACTATGATATGATTAAAAGCCTCTTTCAGCCCTTGCTGGTGAAAGTCTTAGAATGAATGTTGGCCTAGATAGAGGAATAAAAACTAGCTCGACCGGAAGGGAGAGGATAGGCGAATCAGTAACTGAAATGAAAGCTGGAGTAAGACAGTCAGTTGGAGAGCTAGGATGAAGAAGTAGGAAGGGATATTCGAAAGGCAGAAGGGTAAGAGCTAGAAGGCTGTCTTTGAGGATAGGATGGTCGGACAAGGAATCCAACCT